CTTTTTAAAAAAAACTCAATTGTATTATTTGGATTAAGAGAAATATCGGAATTGAGTCAAATTAAAAAAGAACAAGATTCGACAATCAATAATAGGATGATTCCAGAATCGCCCATTCAAATTCGATTTATGAATTTGACAGATTATTCATTGACAGAAAAAAAAATGAGGGATCTGTCTGATAGAACAAAAACAATCAGAAATCAAATAGAAAAAATTACAAAAGATAAGAAGAAGAATTTTTTAATTCCGGAAAGAAATATTAGTTGGAATAAAATAAATTCTCTCGCTAAACTAATAACATCAATAAAAAACAATTGGAAGAAATTTAAAAGACAAAATATTCGATTAATCCGTAAATCATATTATATTCTAATATTTTTAATTGAAAGGATATATATAGATATTGTTCTATGTATCATTAATATTCCCAGGATGAATACACAACTTGTTTTTGAATTATCAAGAAACCTCATTGATAAATATATTTATAATAATGAAACAAATAAAGAAAAAATGGAGAAAACAAATAAAAATGCAATTCGCTTTATTTTAACTATAATAAATTTGTTTTCTGATATTAGTAATACAAATTCAACGATTTTTTGTGACCTCTCCTCCTTATCCCAAGCCTATGTATTTTATAAATTATACCAAACAAAAGTTATTAAGTTATATCAGCTAAGATATGTTCTTAAATATCACGAAGCATCTCTTTTTCTTAAGAATGAGATAAAGAATTCTTTTAACACACAAGGACTATTTCATTCTGAATTAAAACAGAAGAATTCGGGAATAGATCAATGGAAAAATTGGTTACGGAGTCATTATCAATACGATTTATCTTCTATTAGATGGTATCGGTTAGTACCAATAAAATGGCGAAATAGAATCACTCAACGACGTATGAATCAAAATAAAAAATTAAACAAAACTTATTTGGCGGAAAAAGAACGATTAATTCATTACAAAAAATGGAATGAATTTGATTCAAATTCATTACCGAATCAAAAATATAACTTTAACAAATACTATGGATATGATCTTTTCTCTTATAAATTTCTTAATTATAAAGATCCGAAAGATTCATCTATTTATGTATCACCATTATGTATAAATAAAAAAGAAGAGATTCGTTATAATTACAATATAGATAAACAAAAATTATTTCATATACCAGGAAGTATGATCCCTATCCCTAATTATCTAGGAGAAAATGATATTCTGAATCTTGAAAAATTTCCAGATAGAAAATTTTTTGATTGGAGAATTTTCCATTTTTATCTTAGAAAGAAAGTAGATATTGAGTCTTGGATCGATATCGCTACCGATAGTAAAAAAAATACTAACAATGGGGTTAATAATTATCAACTAATTGATAAAAAAGGCCTTTTTTATCTTTCAATTTCTAAAGATCACGAAATCAATCCATCCAATCAAAAAGGTTTTTTTTTTGATTGGATGGGAATGAATGAAGAAATACTAAGTTGTCCCGTAGCAAATATAAAACTTTGGTTCTTCCCAGAATTTGTACTACTTTTTAATACATATAAAATTAAACCGTGGATCATACCAATCAAATTACTTCTTTTCCATTTTAATAGAAATGAAAATTTTAGTGAAAATAAAAACATCACTAGAAAGAAAAAGGGGGATCCTCTTCTATTATCGAATGATAAAAAATCTATTGAATTAGAAAACCGAAATCACGAAGAAAAAGAATCTACAGGCCAAGGGAATCTTGAATCAGATGCACAAAACCAAGACAATCTTGGATCAGTTCTCTCAAACCAAGAAAAAGATATTGAAGAAGATTATGCGGGCCAAAATAGGGATATAAGAAAACGTCGAAAGAAAAAACAATACAAGAGCAACACGGAAGCAGAGCTTGATTTCTTCCTAAAAAGATATTTACGTTTTCAATTAAGATGGAATGATTCTTTCAATCAAAATCAAAAAATGATCAATAATATCAAAGTATATTGTCTCCTGCTTAGACTGATAAATCCAAGAGAAATTGCTATATCCTCTATTCAAAGGGGAGAGATGAGTTTAGATATTCTGATGATTCAAAAGGATTTAACTCTTACCGAATTGATAAAAAAAGGAATATTAATTATCGAACCAGTTCCTTTGTCGATAAAAAATGACGGGCAATTTATTATGTATCAAACTATAAATATTTCATTAGTTCATAAGAATAAGTCACTAATTAATCAAAGATACCGAGAAAGAAAGTATGTTGATCAGAACCTTTTTGAGAAATCCATTCCAAGACATCAAAGAATGATTGAAAATCGAAACAAAAATCATTATGATTTGTTTGTTCCTGAAACAATTTTATCCACTAAACGGCGTAGAGAATTAAGAATTCGAATTTGTTTCAATTCACGGACTAGAAATGTTATGTGCAATAACGTCAAAAACAAAAAATGGGGTAAAATCTTGTATAAAAGTAAACGTTTTAATAAAGATAAAAAGAAAATAATTAAATTAAAGTTCTTTCTTTGGCCTAATTATCGATTAGAAGATTTAGCTTGTATGAATCGATATTGGTTTGATACCAATAATGGAAGCCGTTTCAGTATGTTAAGGATACATATGTATCCACGATTTCAAACTCGTTAATGATATGTTTTTACATTATCTCACCAAATACCATATTGGATATATCAAAGAAAGAGATGCACACATTCCATTCTGATACATGAATACTAATAGAATGGATGTCTCAATATCCATTAGATTTCGAATTGAATTGATTCGTTTTATTTGATAAAATTTGGATAATAAAGAAATTCAGATTTTTGTGTATACCAAACTGTCATTATTCTTACTGATCAGTAAAATTGATTTCTTTTTTTTTTTTATTAATTATTAAATAGATTTCGAATTGAATTGATTCGTTTTATTTGATAAAATTTGGATAATAAAGAAATTCAGATTTTTGTGTATACCAAACTGTCATTATTCTTACTGATCAGTAAAATTGATTTCTTTTTTTTTTTTATTAATTATTAAATTAAAAAAAGAGGATAGAAGATTTCGTTTTATGATAAAAAATTCATTCATTTCAGTTATTTCACAAGAAGAAAAAAAAGAAAACAGGGGGTCTGTTGAATTTCAAATAGTTAGTTTCACCAATAAGATACGAAGACTTACTTCCCATTTGGAATTGCACAGAAAAGACTATTTATCTCAAAGAGGTCTACGGAAAATCCTGGGAAAACGCCAACGGCTACTGTCTTATTTTTCAAAGAAAAATAGAGTCCGTTATAAAGAATTAATTAGTCAACTGGATATTCGGGAATCAAAAACTCGTTAAAGAAGTAACTTGAATTATTTGATTTATTAGATCTTGAATCTTAAATTTTGATGAACTTCTTTTTGTTTTCAGCAATTCATGAAAGAATGAATCGAGGAATAACCTATGAATGGAACAACTACAAGAAAAGACCTCATGATGGTCAATATGGGACCTCACCACCCATCAATGCATGGTGTTCTTCGGCTTGTCCTTACTCTAGACGGTGAGGATGTTATTGATTGTGAGCCAATATTGGGTTATTTACACAGAGGGATGGAAAAAATTGCGGAAAACCGAACAGTTATACAATATCTGCCTTATGTAACACGTTGGGACTATTTAGCTACTATGTTCACAGAGGCAATAACCGTAAATGGGCCAGAACAGTTGGGGAATATTCAAGTACCTAAAAGAGCCAGTTATATCAGAGTAATTATGTTAGAGTTGAGTCGTATAGCTTCTCATCTATTATGGCTTGGCCCTTTTATGGCAGATATTGGTGCACAAACTCCTTTTTTCTATATTTTCAGAGAAAGAGAATTAGTATATGATCTATTCGAAGCTGCCACCGGTATGAGAATGATGCATAATTATTTTCGTATCGGAGGAGTCGCGGCCGATCTACCTCATGGATGGCTCGATAAGTGTTTGGATTTCTGTGATTATTTTTTAACAACGGTTTCTGAATATCAAAACCTTATTACACGAAATCCTATTTTTTTAGAACGAGTTGAGGGAGTGGGCATTATTAGCGGAGAAGAAGCAAAAAATTGGGGTTTATCAGGACCAATGCTACGAGCTTCCGGAATACAATGGGATCTTCGTAAAGTTGATCATTATGAATGTTACGACGAATTTGATTGGGAAATCCAGTGGCAAAAAGAGGGGGATTCTTTAGCTCGTTATTTAGTCCGAATCAGTGAAATGACGGAATCTATAAAAATTATTCAACAGGCTCTAGAAGGAATTCCGGGCGGTCCCTATGAGAATTTAGAAATCCGAAGCTTTGATAGAGAAAAGGATCCCGAATGGAATGATTTTGAATATCGATTCATTAGTAAAAAACCGTCTCCCACTTTTGAATTGCCGAAGCAAGAACTTTATGTAAGAGTTGAAGCCCCAAAAGGGGAATTGGGAATTTTTTTAATAGGAGATCAGAACGGTTTTCCGTGGAGATGGAAAATTCGACCACCTGGCTTTATCAATTTGCAAATTCTTCCCCAGTTAGTTAAAAGAATGAAATTGGCTGATATTATGACGATACTAGGTAGCATAGATATCATTATGGGAGAAGTTGATCGTTGAAATGATAATTGATACAACAGAAGTACAAGATATCAATTCTTTTTCCAGATTGGAATTCTTAAACGAGATCTATGGAATCATATGGATGCTTGTACCTATTTTTACTCTTGTATTGGTAATCACAATAGGAGTACTCGTCATTGTGTGGTTAGAAAGAAAAATATCTGCAGGAATGCAACAACGTATTGGGCCTGAATACGCCGGTCCTTTTGGAATTCTTCAAGCTCTAGCCGATGGGACAAAACTCATTTTCAAAGAGAATCTTCTTCCGTCTCGAGGAGATACTCGTTTATTCAGTATAGGACCATCTATAGCAGTTATATCCATTTTCCTAAGTTATTTAGTAATTCCTTTTAGCTATCACCTTGTTTTATCTGATCTCAATATCGGTGTTTTTTTATGGATTGCCATTTCAAGTATTGCTCCCGTTGGACTTCTTATGTCAGGATATGGATCAAATAATAAATATTCCTTTTTAGGTGGTCTACGAGCTGCTGCTCAATCAATTAGTTATGAAATACCATTAACTCTTTGTGTGTTATCAATATCTCTACGTGCGGTTCGTTTAAACATAAACTTTTTTTATTTTTTTATTCCGTTATTTTTAGTAAAATAAGTTGAATAGAGATCTTCATTTTTTATTCATCATTTAAGCCGATGAACTAAATCCGATAGTTATATGAGTGAAAGAAAACAGCTTCTAAATTAGCTGTAAAAAGATTGAGTCTCATTTCCTATGTACAAGAATTAAAATAAAGGAAATAGAAGCAAGACCTTTACCCCAAGATTGATACCCCAAGATTGAGGGATTAGTTATCCTGTCTTGAAGCGGGCTCACAAGATCAACCGTGTAGAGTTTTCATTATCGTTTCTATGTATTACCATAACACGGGGTTGAACAAAAATGAGTGGATGGTTAGGAACACAAAAATACATAAAGGATTAGTAATGGAGATTCTTTAGGTAAATTATCCAAAAGGATATATTTTTGCATAAAAAAAAGAATCCTAATTGGGGCTTTAAGTTAGTAGAAATGATCAAGTAGTACTCCCCACGATTCCGATCCAGAGTATGCTCCTATCCACAGATTAAAAAAATGACTATCAGGAACGAAATAATCCTTTTTTTAAGTCCCCTCTTTAATTTAAGAAATTTAATTTAAGAAAGAAGAATAGGAACGAAAAGATCTTTTTATTCTTTCATATATTCATAAAAATCGTGTGTCATGATAGATGAACTACTTTATAATAATAATATAATTTTTTTTTTTCATAATTGAAAAAAGATAGGTTGAAATATCTATTGTAGTTTTCCAAGGAGTATTTTATTGAAGGATTAAGTTATTACTCAATAAAGAAAAATGAAAATTATTAAAGGACGAGATCAATTCAGAAGTCTTTTTTTAGTTATTATTATAGCAGACAGAATTCCGTTGGTCTAATTCGGGACTTTTGAAAGGTTTTGCTCTATTTTATCTATATATATATATATTTTATTTATAATACGACAAACATATCAACATAAAAAAAATCTCGAACCGGTCCTTAGATTTATTGGTGGCCTTGGAGGAGCCGTATGAGGTGAAAATCTCACGTACGGTTCTGTAATAGCGATAGGAACAGTGATGTTATCAACGACTATGATTATCTAATAGTTTAAGTACAGTTGATATAGTTGAGGCCCAGTCAAAATATGGTTTTTGGGGTTGGAATTTGTGGCGTCAACCTATAGGGTTTATCGTTTTTCTAATTTCTTCCCTAGCAGAATGTGAGAGATTACCTTTTGATTTACCAGAAGCAGAGGAAGAATTAGTAGCAGGTTATCAAACGGAGTATTCAGGTATCAAATTTGGTTTATTTTACGTTGCTTCCTATTTAAATCTATTAGTTTCTTCGTTATTTGTAACAGTTCTTTATTTGGGCGGTTGGAACATCTCTATTCCCTACATATTCGTTCCTGAGCTATTTGAAATAATTAAAGTGGGTACAGTCTTTGGAACGACAATTGGTATTTTTATTACATTAGCCAAAACCTATTTGTTTTTGTTCATTTCTATCACAACAAGATGGACTTTACCTAGACTAAGAATGGACCAATTATTAAATCTTGGATGGAAATTTCTTTTACCCATTTCTCTCGGTAATCTATTATTAACAACTTCTTCCCAACTCTTTTCACTGTAAAGGAAATAAGGAATACGATAGTCTATATTTACGACTTTTCTCAAACAAGAGAAAGAAACAAACATCAAATTCTTCATAGATCTTTACGATATGTTCCCTATTGTAACTGGATTCATGAATTATGGTCAACAAACAGTACGAGCTGCAAGGTACATTGGTCAAGGGTTCATGATTACCTTATCCCACGCAAATCGTTTACCTGTAACTATTCACTATCCATATGAAAAATTAATTACATCGGAGCGTTTCCGCGGACGAATCCATTTTGAATTTGATAAATGTATTGCTTGTGAAGTATGTGTTGTGTGTGTCGTGTATGTCCTATAGATCTACCCGTTGTAGATTGGAAATTGGAAACTCGTATTCGAAAGAAACGATTGCTTAATTACAGTATTGATTTCGGAATTTGTATCTTTTGTGGTAACTGCGTTGAGTATTGTCCAACAAATTGCTTATCAATGACTGAAGAATATGAGCTTTCTACTTATGATCGTCACGAATTGAATTATAATCAAATTGCTTTGGGTCGTTTACCAATATCAGTAATTGAAGATTATACAATTCGAACAATTTTAAATTCGCCTCAAATAAAAACGGAAAAATACTTTGATTAAAGAGTAATTTCGAATTTTTAAGGTTAAATTGGCTCTAAAGTAAGGAATGAGTTCTTTATTTTTTTCTTGCTTGGCCAATAACTATAGATTCTAACCAACTCTTGATTGGTTGGTGAGAAGTGCGATTTTATTTCATTTAGATTGAAAATTCGATTGAAAATCGTATACGTAATAATAATATACGTAATTAGTTCGAAATAGATATTGGTCTACTAATTGTACCTACATCAATTTTAACCTATTAGATTCGAATTAAATTCAATTAGATTAGGAATAAATCATAAAAAATTTCCTGGTCGGGTCAATAAAATCATGAAAGACATTTCGATTTTTTTATATTTTACATAAAATGGATTTGCCTGGACCAATACATGATTTTCTTTTACTTTTTCTGGGATCAGTTCTTATATTAGGGGGTCTGGGAGTGGTATTACTTACCAATACAATTTATTCGGCCTTTTCGTTGGGATTGGTTCTTGTTTGTATATCTTTATTTTTTATTTTATCGAACTCCCATTTTGTAGCGGCTGCACAGCTCCTTATTTATGTAGGAGCTATAAATGTTTTAATCATATTTGCTGTTATGTTCATGAATAGTTCAGAATATTACAAAGATTTGAATTTTTGGACTGTTGGGAATGGGATTACTTCATTAGTTTGTACAAGTATTTTTGTTTCACTAATTAGTACTATTCTAGATACATCTTGGTACGCGATTATTTGGACGACAAAATCAAACCAGATTCTAGAGCAAGATTTGGTAGGTAATAGTCAACAAATTGGAATTCATTTATCAACCGATTTTTTTCTTCCATTTGAACTCATTTCGCTAATTCTTTTAGTCGCTTTAATAGGTGCAATTGTTGTTGCCCGTCAATGATAAATCTTTCTTACTATTAACATAACAGCAATTCACATTCAACTTTGTTTTGTTCTGTGTTATCCAATCCATTGAATTCTTGTTCATATTAAAAAATGAACCCAAATTTTCTTACTATTAACATAACAGCAATTCACATTCAACTTTGTTTTGTTCTGTGTTATCCAATCCATTGAATTCTTGTTCATATTAAAAAATGAACCCAAATTAATAAGGAGTTGGTCAATGATACTCGAGCATGTACTTGTTTTGAGTGCCTATTTATTTTCTATGGGTATCTATGGATTGATCACGAGTCGAAATATGGTTAGGGCACTTATGTGTCTTGAACTTATACTGAATGCGGTTAATATAAATTTCGTAACATTTTCGTATTTTTTTGATAGTCGGCAGTTAAAAGGGGATATTTTCTCAATTTTTGTTATAGCTATTGCAGCCGCTGAAGCAGCTATTGGGTTGGCTATTGTTTCATCAATTTATCGTAACAGAAAATCAACTTGTATCAATCAATCGAATTTATTGAATAAATAAGTAGTATTAATTATAGAAATTCGAATATTCATCAATTTTAATTAGCATGTATGATATGTAGAAATTCGAATATTCATCAATTTTAATTAGCATGTATGATATGTAAATTTGATAAAAAGGTAAGAAATCAAAGTATCTTGGCCCAATCTCATGAATCTATTCTGAATTCGATTGATTAGAAAAATTCTGGTAAAATCATTGATTCATCTGGTGTTCAAATATATGATTCATCTACAAGTTTACTAGATCGAAGATTTATGACATTTTCAAATTGATAGATCCAATGTCACATTCAGTAAAGATTTATGATACATGTATAGGATGTACTCAATGTGTTCGAGCATGCCCAACAGATGTATTAGAAATGATACCTTGGGATGGATGTAAAGCTAAGCAAATTGCTTCTGCTCCAAGAACCGAGGATTGTGTCGGTTGTAAGAGATGTGAATCTGCCTGTCCAACCGATTTTTTGAGCGTTCGGGTTTATTTATGGCATGAAACAACTCGAAGCATGGGTCTAGCCTATTAAATACGTTCCATAAAAAACCACTTAAATACATTTTGAATACAGTTGATTTTTTTTACCGACAAAAACCCGTACTCAAAAAAAATCATATTCATAAATATTTTTTATTTTGGGCACGGGTTTTTTGGTCCAAGTTTAGCTTTATCTTGTCTTTACCACGAATTATTTTCCTTGGTTAACCATAATTGTAGTTTTACCAATAGTGGCGGGTTCTTTTATTTTCTTTCTTCCTCATAGAGGAAATAAGGTAATTCGAAGATATACAATATGTATCGCTTCCTTAGAGCTCCTTTTAACGACCTATACATTCTCTTATCATTTCCAATTGGACGATCCATTAACTCAACTAGCGGAGGATTCTAAATGGATCAATTTTTTTGATTTTTACTGGAGATTGGGAATAGATGGACTTTCTATAGGACCTATTTTACTGACAGGATTTGTCACCACTTTAGCTACTTTAGCGGCTTGGCCAGTTACTCGGGATTCCCGATTATTCCATTTCCTGATGTTAGCAATGTACAGCGGTCAAATAGGATCATTCTCTTCTCGAGACCTTTTACTTTTTTTCATCATGTGGGAATTAGAATTAATTCCCGTTTATCTACTTCTATCTATGTGGGGGGGGAAGAAACGTCTGTATTCAGCTACAAAGTTTGTTTTGTACACTGCGGTAGGTTCCATTTTTCTATTAATAGGAGTTTTGGGTATCGGTTTATATGGCTCCAATGAACCAACATTAAATTTTGAAACATTATCTAATCAATCGTATCCTGTGGCACTGGAAATAATATTCTATATTGGATTTCTTATAGCTTTTGCTGTCAAATCACCGATTATACCCTTACATACATGGTTACCAGATACCCATGGAGAGGCACATTATAGTACTTGTATGCTTCTAGCCGGAATCTTATTAAAAATGGGAGCGTATGGGTTGGTTCGGATCAATATGGAATTATTACCCCACGCTCATTCTATATTTTCTCCCTGGTTGATTATAATAGGTGCAATACAAATAATCTATGCAGCTTCAACATCTCCTGGTCAACGTAATTTAAAAAAAAGAATAGCTTATTCGTCTGTATCTCATATGGGTTTCATAATTATCGGAATTGGTTCTATAAGCGATACAGGACTCAATGGAGCCATTTTACAAATAATCTCTCATGGATTTATTGGCGCTGCTCTTTTTTTCTTAGCAGGAATGAGTTATGATAGAATACGTCTTGTTTATTTCAACGAAATGGGTGGAATGGCTATTCCCCTCCCAAAAATATTCACGATGTTCAGTATCTTATCGATGGCTTCGCTTGCATTACCGGGCATGAGTGGGTTTGTTGCAGAATTGATAGTATTTTTGGGAATAATCAACAGTCAAAAATATTTTTTAATAACAAAAATACTAATTACTTTTGTAATGGCAATTGGAATGATATTAACTCCTATTTATTCATTATCCATGTTACGCCAAATGTTCTATGGATACAAGCTATTTAATGTTCCAAACTCTTATTTTTTTGATTCTGGTCCGAGAGAGTTATTTGTTTCGATCTCTCTCCTTCTACCAATAATAGGTATTGGTATTTATCCGGATTTTGTTCTCTCACTATCAGTTGACAAGGTTGAAGCTATTATATCTAGTTATTTTTATCGATAGTTTTCATGAAAAAAAAAAGGAATTTCATTTTTTTTTCATTAAGTAAAAAAAATAAGTAAAAATGAATTGGAATTGTAATCAAATAGGTTTTGTCTTTGCGAGAACCTTTTGAATCAAGTAGTGTAGTGATTCAAATGGTTCTCGACTGTTTTGTTTACATGAAGTTTTTTTTTTTCTTCATGAAATTTTCGTATCCTGATTTCGGTTCATATGGAACTAGTCTCTATAGTTATATAGGCTGTTCCTATTTGTATTCGCCCCGATCTGTAAAAAAAAAAGATTTGAAATTCAATTAGATTTTAATGTAAATAAAATGAACCATAACTATGTAACCCTATTCCTAATAAATTGACTCCAAAATAGCATATCCAAATTATAAGAAAGCCCAGAGAAGCCACAATTGCGCAATTTACACTTTCCAAATTTTTATTTGTTCGAGTATGGAAATAAATCGCAAATATAGTCCAAGTAATAAATGCCCAAGTTTCCTTTGGGTCCCAATTCCAATATGATCCCCATGCCTCATTAGCCCATACTGCTCCTGAAAGAATACCTATGGTTAAAAAGATAAATCCTAGACTAATAATACGAGAACTCCAATGATCTAATTGTTGAATCAGTTGAGCCCTGTAATAATTTTTAGAAGAAAAAAAAGAAGTGTTTAGTAAAACATTACTTTTTTGATTCATATATTTGATCTTGCCAAAGGAAAATGAATCATTTAAAAAATTATTGTTTTTATGAAAAGTCCTTATGACTTTTCGAAATGTAATGACTAAGAGAGCTACTGATAATAACGATCCGCATAAAAGAGCTGCATAGCCCAATACCATCATACTTACGTGCATGATTAACCACTGTGATTGGAGAGCTGGCACTAATAATTCGGCTTGACGCATTTCAGTTAAAAGACCTGAAGTAGCAAAGCCTTGGGTAAAAATGGTACTTGGCGCGGTTATTGGACTTAAATAATTCTTATGCTTTTTGAAATACGGAACCATATGAATAATGGAGAAACTCCATGAAAGAAAAATTAATGATTCATATAAATTACTTAATGGGAAATGTCCCGAATAAATCCAACGAGTGACTAATAATCCTGTTATAGAGAAAAAAGTAGTTATTATGCCTTTTTCTAACGAATCATATAGTCCTAGGATTTCATCGACTGATAAAGTTATTAACGAAATTGTAATTACAATTGAAACGATCGAAAAAGATATATGAGTTAATATATGTTCTAAAGTAGAAAATATCATCAAAATTCTTAAAAAAGTGGGTACAAAAACCAATTAATTTTACGAAATTAAAATTCGGAATTGAATTCATTATAGGACTTATTGTATCTCTTTTACAAGATGCCATGCCGCCACTCGGACTCGAACCGAGATGCTCTAGCAGCACTGCTTCCTAAGAGCAGCGTGTCTACCGATTTCACCATAGCGGCGTACTTGAAATAATAATAACCGATTTTTGTCGAATCGTCGAGATTGAAGGATTCAATTCAATCCAATATCTTTTTTATTTTGATTCAATTAAGTTGAAATTGATGAGAAAAACTCGTTTTAAAAGGTTCCAGTTTCACTAATAAATATTTTTTTTATTATATTTTGAATTTTCAAATTGAAGGTGTTTCAACTGAGTAGGTTTTTTTAGTTTATGCTCTCCGGAGATTTTTTTTTTTTTTTTTTTTTTTTTTTTTTTTTTTTTTTTTTTTTTTTTTTTTTTTTTTTTTTTTTTTTTTTTTTTTTTTTTTTTTTTTTTTTTTTTTTTCCTAATCTAATCAGATTGCCAATGTCATAATTTGGGTCTTTATTTTCTAATCCTATCATCACAGCTCATCGCGAGAAAAATCTTATATTTTTTTTTATATAGTCTAAATAGAGTATAAAATATTTTTTTTTATATAGTCTAAATAGAGTATAAATTAGATCGAGTATAAAAAATCAAAGCTTTTTTCTTATTTTCTAGTTATTTATTTGAATATTGTGACAAATAGACCGATGGGGAAAATTAAGAATCCCCACCCAGAAATGATAAAACATATATTGAAAAAAGATGAAACCTTGTAGACCATTTTCAGACTAAGATAATTTAATCTAGCGTTTGATTAGTTATTTGTCGCACAAAAAAACTTTTTGAATTCCCGGTCGAAAGAGACTTCGCTAACGAAAAAGCTTTCAACGCCGCCCAATATGCCTTCTTTTTCCAAATATTTTTACGAATATGTTTTTTTGATATAGAAGTACGTTTTTTTGGAACTGCCATGAAAAATTTTTAAAAGTCATTAATTTCTCTAGTTGGATGTGAAAGACATCTATTGTTCAAACAATTCTATTTTTGTTTTTTCAAATTCAGATATTGTATAGAATCAAAATGGAAAAATGAGAATGAAACTAGTAGCTAATCAAAACCAAAGGATACATGATTTTAGAAAAGTCATTTTAGTAATTCCCTTTTTCTTTAATTTAAGTCTATTTTTTTATTTTATTAACGTGGGCATATCATACTATTTGACCAATTCTAACTTCTTGATTTTGGAAAGAAGAAAGATTCACAATAATAATAATTAAGAATAGAAAATTCTATTTAAGTTTTCCATATCGATTATAATTGAATATGTATAGGTTATAAGCTTTATTATTATTATTATTTTATTTATTTATTATTTTTTTATTTTTAATTAAGCTAGAATAGGGGTCAACAGACCCCTTTTTTTTTTTTTTTTTTTTAAACATGCAATCTAAAGTTTTAGAACCTAATTTCCTTTTCTTAGGATCAGGAAGCATAACTTTAGCAAGACACCCCTACACTTTCAATTTATTAACGTGGGCATATCATACTATTTGACCAATTCTAACTTCTTGATTTTGGAAAGAAGAAAGATTCACAATAATAATAATTAAGAATAGAAAATTCTATTTAAGTTTTCCGTATCTTGATTTTTTATTGAACCTCTAAAAAATAGATAAGAGCCGCGGAATTGACTCAGAAATAATTAATTAAGAATAAAATCGTTTTTTATTTTATGGAATATACATATCAATATTCGTGGATTCTCCCTTTCCTTCCACTTCCGGTTCCTATGTTAATCGGAATGGGACTTCTACTTTTTCCAACGGCAACAAAGAATCTTCGCCGTATATGGGCTTTTCCAAGTATTTTTTTGTTAAGTCTCGTTATGATTCTTTCGATCTATTTATCTATTCATCAAATAAATAGAAGCTCTATCTATCAATATGTGTGGTCTTGGACCATTAATAATGATTTTTCTTTAGAGTTCGGTCACTTAATTGATCCACTTACTTCCATTATGTTAATATTAATTACTACTGTTGGAATTATGGTTCTTTTTTATAGTGACAATTATATGTCTCATGATCGAGGCTATTTAAGATTTTTTGCTTATATGAGTTTTTTCAATACTTCAATGTTGGGATTAGTTACTAGTTCTAATTTGATACAAATTTATATTTTTTGGGAATTAGTTGGAATGTGTTCTTATTTATTAATAGGGTTTTGGTTCACACGACCTATTGCAGCTACTGCTTGTCAAAAAGCGTTTGTAACTAATCGCGTAGGGGATTTTGGTTTATTATTAGGAATTTTAGGTCTTTATTGGATAACGGGTAGTTTTGAATTTCGAGATTTGATCGAAATATTAAATAACTTGATTTATACTAATGAGGTTCATTTTTTAGTTCTTACTTTGTGTGCCTTTCTTTTATTTGCCGGTGCGGTTGCTAAATCTGCGCAATTTCCTCTCCATGTATGGTTACCTGATGCGATGGAAGGGCCTACCCCCATTTCGGCTCTTATCCATGCCGCGACTATGGTAGCCGCGGGAATTTTTCTTGTAGCTCGACTTCTTCCTCTTTTTCTAATCATACCTTATATAATGAATTTAATATCTTTAATAGGCATAATAACAGTACTATTAGGAGCTACGTTAGCTCTTGCTCAAAAAGATATTAAAAGAAGTTTAGCTTATTCTACAATGTCTCAACTGGGTTATATGATGTTAGCTCTAGGTATGGGGTCTTATCGAGCCGCCTTATTTCATTTGATTACTCATGCTTATTCGAAAGCGTTGTTATTTTTAGGATCTGGGTCAATTATTCATTCAATGGAAGCTATTGTTGGATATTCTCCAGATAAAAGTCAGAATATGGTTCTTATGGGAGGTTTAAAAAAGCATGTACCACTTACAAAAATTGCTTTTTTAGTAGGTACACTTTCTCTTTGTGGTGTTCCACCTCTGGCTTGTTTTTGGTCCAAAGATGAAATTCTGAATGATAGTTGGTTATATTCACCAAATTTCGCTATAATAGCTTGTTGTACAGCAGGATTCACTGCATTTTATATGTTTCGGATCTATTTACTTACTTTTGAAGGACATTTAAACGTTAATTTCCAAAATTATAGTGGTCAAAAAAGTAGCTCCTTCTATTCAATATCTCTATGGGGAAAAGAAGTCCCCAAAAAAAATAATTTTCGGTTGTTAATAAAGTTAACAACGAATAATAATGAAAAAAGGACTTCGTTTTTTTGGAATAAGACATATTATGAAATTGATAGTAATGGAAAAAATATGATACGACCCTTTATTACTATTCCCCGTTTTGGTCCTCAAAAGACTTTTAGTTATCCCCATGAATCGGACGAGACTATGCTATTTTCCATGTTTGTGTTAGGGCTATTTACTTTGTTGGTTGGAGTCGTAGGAATTCCTTTTAATCAAGAAGGAGCTGCCTTGGATATATTATCCAAATTATTAAATCCGTCCATAAACCTTTTACACCCGAGCTCAAACGATTCGTTCGATTGGTATGAATTTTTTACAAATGCAAGTTTTTCCGTGAGTATAGCCTTTTTAGGAATATTTATAGCATCTGTTTTATATAAGCCCCTTTATTCATCTTTAAAACAGTGGAACTTACTAAATTTATTTGTTAAAAGAGGTCCTAATAGAATTCTGTGGGACAAAATAATATATGTGATATATGATTGGTCATATAATCGTGGTTACATAGATACGTTTTATACAATATCTTTAATTCTGGGTATAAGAAGATTAGCTGAACTAACTCATTTTTTTGATAAACGAATAATTGATGGAATTATAAATGGATTTGGCCTTACCAGTTTTTTTTTCGGAGAAGGTATCAAATATGTAGGGGTTGGTCGCATTTCTTCTTATCTATTATTATATTTCGTTTTTGTATTCATTTTTGTATTCATTGTTTCCTTTTTCAAACCATAATAAATATTTCTCTTCTTTAAATCTTTCTAACTTCGAATTCTCAAAAAAAAGGGATTTTTCTATTCTGTCGAAAAAAAGAGGAGAATGCACATTTGCTTGAAAGAGTTCCCAAGTAATTGTTTTACGTCTTTGAGCCCGCATGGATCCTTTGATTATGTCTCGACGAAAATCGGATTGTTGCGAATAACGTATCAAAGCCACTTCATCTAATTCATCGGGGTTAGTAGTATTTTTGATAGTCCTATCAGTAGTATCTTGCTGGTTATCAGTAAAGATCACTACACGTTTTGCTTTTCTTGACCGAATCTCATGATCCTCCGACACGTTTTCTTCGTTTTCCCCCTCTTCTTGTTCTAAATCGTCGATTAATTTGTATGACCAGCAAGGAACTTTTTTACCGATTTCTTTTATTCCAATGGAGTTTTTGCTGATTCTTTTAGCTTTCGGATCATCCATAATCGTATCGGATAAAAATTGGACGCTTTCGGATCATCCATAATCGTATCGGATAAAAATTGGACAATTTGCATTTCATCTTCTGAATCAATTTTTCTTTGTTCGCTTTTATCAAATGTATCTATTTTCTCTTCAAATTTATCATAATCGGTAGGAAAAAGTATACCATGAATCTTATTTATCAGACTTGTCTTTATATCATTTTTTATGGAAGTTTCAGTCGGTGAAATTTTTTTTTTTATCCTTACCCGATGGGAGCCATTCAAAAAAGGATCATATATTTTAGGCAAATATTCTTTTTTAGCCTTATTATTATTACACAATCTAGTCTTTTTTTCTAACACATTTTGAGTAATACATTCTTTATCTATAACTTCAATTCGAGTTCGAAATTCCTTGCTAAGGTTGGTATTTTTTTGGTCATTAAGATAACTCCAACGATCATACAACTCATCAGGGAGTTGTTTTTGTGTTGAGAAAAAAAAGATTTTTCTGTGGATCATTTCCGAGAAAGTTGACAAACTTGGTGGATACGTAAAAGATATTCTTTCTTTTCCATCATTTTGACATGTATAAAAAAAATATTGTGACATTTCGTTCTTTACAACATTTTCAAATTGATCGTTTTTTATATATCGTGATGGATGATTCCATCGTTTATAATCGAAAAGAAGAGTTACAAGAGGTTTTTCAAACCATAATAAATATTTCTCTTCTTTAAATCTTTCTAACTTCGAATTCTCTTTATTCCCACCCAGATAAGAAGTTTTAGAAA